CTGCTATGTAGGCTTTTGCTTACCGAGGGTTCGAATCCCTCTCTTTCCGTACCTTCACCTAATTCATCGATCTTACTAACCACAATAGATCAAATAGCAATGGATACGACTATTCCAACAGTTAGACCTTTCTTTGATATGGATTCTCTATTCCTAATGGCTGTGGTACAGAAAATACTGTGTAAAGAAAAGAGTAGAGTAGACAAGGAATGAAAATCTCCCTCTCGGTCTATGATACCTAAATGGAAGAAAAATCCGGATCAAACCCTTATTTATCTTAACCTTAGGTTAATTTACTTCGCCGAAAGGGAGCAAAATGGGTCGAACCCTTATTCTTATTAGTGTTGATTTTATTTTTGTTAGGTTTAAGTCTGACGAGAATAATATTCTACAACTAGCAATTCATTTATTTTTAAACCGACCCATTTACTATCTATTATTTGATTGACTAATCCTTTATATTGGAATGGTTGAAGAGTCAAATGGTTTGGCAATTCCTCATGGGGGGATGAATCGAGAGAATTTTGAATTAGAACTTTAGATTTTTGTTCATCCCTCGCCGCAATAGTATCTCGGGGTTTGCAGCGATAACTTGGTATATCTACTATACGACCATTGACTAAAATATGTCTATGGTTAACTAATTGGCGAGCTCCCGGAATAGTCGGAGCCATACCCAAGCGAAAAAGAATGTTATCAAGGCGCATTTCAAGTAATTGTAGTAAAACCTGACCTGTTGACCCTTTTGCCTTTCCGGCGATACGAACGTATTTAAGTAATTGTCGTTCTGTAAGACCATAATGAAAACGCAATTTTTGTTTTTCTTCTAGGCGAATTCGATATTGGGATTTTTTCCCGGAACGCGATTGGTTTCTAAGATCACTTCCAGCTCTGGGCCTTTTATTAGTTAGCCCTGGTAAAGCCCCCAGGCGGCGTATTTTTTTGAAACGAGGACCTCGGTAACGCGACATAAAGACTCCTTCTTCTTATTTATATTTAATTATTAATTCTTATTGATGAAATTTCATTCTACAGAATAAACCTAAACTAAAAATGAACTAAATTCTAAATAAAGCGAAATTTACTGAAGTATTATTCTATTAAAGAATAATGAGATGAGTTGGATAAATATCCAGATCTTTATATTCTATATATAGAAAAAGAAAAGGATTCTTTTCGTTAGATAGTTGGAAATTCCTATCACATAATAAATCAAGGGCTTTTGCCAAAAGAGGAAGACATTTTTTTTCAATATTCTTTGATTTCAAAGATGCATTATTAATCATGTAAAACATAGAATAAAATAAATAGAGAAAAGCCGACTATCGGAATCGAACCGATGACCATCGCATTACAAATGCGATGCTCTAACCTCTGAGCTAAGCAGGCTCACATAACATAAATTCGACATGTATAAGAATTCAATAAACTCTTAGAATCTTTGCTATTCACTATTATACTATTTTAATTCTTAGCTATTCATATTCGCTATTCATAATGAATATTAATATATTAAAGAATAGAATATAGAATTTCAAATAACTGTTAAATATTATAAAAGATAACGATTAATCTAGCGATATAGAATTTCCATTTTTCTTGTTTATCACAATTAAATATTCTTTTTTTTAATATGATTTGATTTTTGAATTCAAAAATCAAATCATATTAAAAAAAAAAAAAGAATCGACCGTTCAAGTATTCGAAATTTCATGGGTAAATGAGTGGAAGAGAGACAGATGTATAGCGTATGTATCCACCTATATTGAATTGCCGATACAGAAATGATAAAATCGTTTTTGATTGGACCGAATATAAGCCTCCTATAAATATAGAAGATGAAAAAAGAAAGATAGACAAGAAATCAAAGACAAAGAGGAGAACTTTTTCGAGACAGGAATCGGCATCTATCTAATGAATTCAACGGTTCCGGTATAAATGAAAGAAAAAGGGGAACGAGATCACAATGAGATTTTCATCTCAAAAAGGGGGATATGGCGAAATCGGTAGACGCTACGGACTTAATTGGATTGAGCCTTGGTATGGAAACTTACTAAGTGATAACTTTCAAATTCAGAGAAACCCTGGAATTAATAAAAATGGGCAATCCTGAGCCAAATCACGTTTTCCGAAAACAAACAAAGGTTCAGAAAGCGAAAATCAAAAAGGATAGGTGCAGAGACTCGATGGAAGCTGTTCTAACGAATGGAGTTGATTGTCTTACGTTAGTAGAGGAATCCTTCTATCGAAACTTCAGAAAAGATGAAGGATAAACCTGTATACATAATAGAGAAGAATTGTTGTCAATTGATTCCATATTGAAGAAAGAATCGAATATTCATTGATCAAACCATTCACTCCATAATCTGATAGATCTTTTGAAGAACTGATTAATCGGACGAGAATAAAGATAGAGTCCCGTTCTACATGTCAATACCGGCAAAAATGAAATTTATAGTAAGAGGAAAATCCGTCGATTTCAAAAATCGTGAGGGTTCAA